TTAAAATTTTGTTTATAAATATAAATTCAATTCAAACAAATAAAAAAAGATGAAATCATTACAATGGATTTCAAATTAAAAACTTATTCTTAGGTAAATCAATTACGAAATGTTTTTGTAGAATGCCCAATATCTGGCTTACATCTTCTATGCGAAAATGCTCAATTTTCAAAAGATCTTCTTGACTTTTATTCAAAAGGTCTAATAATGTATGTATATTGGACCTTTTGAGGCAATTATAGGTCCTGGAAGGCAATTCTGATTGGTCAATAAAAATACATTTCAATTCAATTTCTTTTTTGTTTTTTCTTAGTTTATCCAATCCATCATGAAAAGTAAAAAAGGGTAAAGTAGCCCTATTTTGATTGTCCTCTAAATTTTTTTCTTGTTCTTCTGCATGTAGAAAAGGAATAAATAAATCAATCAAATTACGGGAGGCTTCGTAGAGTGCTTCTTTAGGAGTTAAACTTCCATTCGTCCATATTTCGAGAAAAAGTATCTCTTGTTTTTCATTCCCATCCCCATAAGAATGAATACTATGATTTGCATTTCGAACAGGCATGAATACGGCATCTATAGGATAACCTCCTTCCTGAGCGTTATTTGGTGTTTTCATACGATATCCGCGATTCCTCTCGATTTGTAATCCAATACACAAATCAACGGGTTCTGTCAGGCTAGCTATATGCTGTGTAGTATCAACGATTTCCACGGAAGGCGGTGAGATGATGTCTTGAGCAGTTACATATCCAGGACCCTTGACGCAAATAGATGCGTCGCGAGTTCCATACAGATTACTTCTCAATACAATTTCTTTCAAATTCATTAAAATTTCATGTACTGATTCTTCAATACCTACTATGGTAGAATATTCGTGTGGTATTTTTTCAGATTTTACGCGTGTGATACATGTTCCTTCTATTTCTCCAAGCAAAGCCCTTCGCATCGCGATGCCTATTGTATCGGCTTGACCTTTCATAAGCGGAGACAGAATAAAACGCCCATAATAAAGACGCCTACTGTCTGCTCTTGATTCAACACACTTCCACTGTAGTGTCCGAGTAGATACTGCTACTTCCTCTCGAAGCATAGTAATTTAATTTGATCAGATCATTGAATCATTTATTTCTCTTGAAATCCGTTCAATTCTTGTTTCTATACGCGCCTTTTTTTAGGAGGCCTACATCCATTATGCGGCATAGGGGTTACGTCTCTGACAAAACTTAATAGTATACCACTTCTACGAATGGCTCGTAATGCTGCATCTCTCCCAAGACCCGGACCTTTTATCATGACTTCTGCTCGTTGCATACCCTGATCTACTACTGTACGAATAGCATTTGCGGCTGCGGTTTGAGCAGCAAATGGCGTCCCTCTTCTTGTGCCCCTGAAGCCACAAGTACCGGCTGAGGACCAAGAAACCACCCGGCCCCGTATATCTGTAACCGTTACAATGGTATTGTTGAAACTTGCTTGAACATGAATAACTCCTTTTGGTATTCGACGTCCATTCTTACGTGAACCAATGTGTCCATTCCTGCGTGAGCCAATTCTTGGTATGGTTTTTGTCATATTTTATCATCTCATAAATATGAGTCAGAGATATACGGATATATCCATTTCATGTCAAAACAGGCCTTTTATTTGATTTGTGTATTGGGTCCTTTGTAGAGTCCCTTTTAAGAAAGATTATCCCTGTCTCTGTTTATGCCTCGGGTTGGAACAAATTACTATAATTCGTCCCCGCCTACGGATCAGTCGACATTTTTCACAAATTTTACGAACGGAGGCCCTTATTTTCATATTTGTCATTCCTTACCTTAATTCTGAATCTACTTTTTGGAAGAAAATAAGTCTCTTGAAATTTTGAACCTCCAATTGTATCCGCACGAGAGGGATGCTGAAAAAGCCGCTTAATTTAATCATTTGAATCTTTGTTGCGGAGTCTATAAATTATGCGTCCCCTGGTTGAATCATAACGACTTACTTCAATTTTCACTCTATCGCCCGGCAGTATCCGTATAAAACTACGTCGGATCCTTCCTGAAACATAACCTAGAATCAGATCTTCATTATCTAAACGAACCCGAAACATACCGTTGGGAAGTGATTCAGTAATTAAACCTTCATGAATCCATTTTTGTTCTTTCATTCCAGGTAACCCCCTTGAATTATCAACTAATGGAGGAGGAGTGATATTAGACAACCCGCCTTTCCTTTTTTTTTCACAAAACAAAATAGGAAGTTACGGGTGCAATTCGGATACCAGAAAGGTCACCATATATAACACAAAATTTCTCCTCCGATTCCTTCTAGTCGAGCCTCTCGGTCTGTCATTATACCCCGAGAAGTAGAAAGAATTACAATACCCATTCCTCCTAAAATCCTAGGAATTCTCCGACGGTTGGAATAGATTCGTAGGCCGGGTCGGCTTATACGTTTTAAAACCGTTCTATATGGTCCTTTTCTATTCCTTCTATGTCGCAGAGTTGAAACCAAGAAATTTTTATTGCTTGCTCGATGTTTTCTCACATTTTCGATAAAGCCTTCTCGTAGAAGTATTTTAACAATGTTTTCGGTGATATTTGTAGATGCTATTCGAACCGTTCCTTTTTTATCCATGTCAGCATTTCGTATAGAAGTTATTATTTCGGCAATAGTGTCCCTACCCATGATGAACTATAATTATTGGTGCCTCCGCGTTTTTATATAAGCAACATGCTCTGCTTTTTTATTCTTTTTTTTATGAATTATTCATTTTTATGAATTATTAAAGGTATATGCGTGAGAAACAATCTACTAATGCATTCTACTAATTAATTGAATCTAATTCAGATACCCCGTTATTTTCTGTTCTCATCTATTAGTATTTATAATACCTCAGGGGCTAATGAGACTATTTTTGTAAAATTCAACTGTCTCAATTCCCGGGCGATCGCACCAAAAACTCGAGTTCCTTTTGGATTTCCTTCTTGATCAATGACAACTGCTGCATTGTCATCATATTGTATTATCATACCATTGTTACGCTTGAGTTCTTTACATGTACGTACAATTACAGCTCGGATCACTTCTGATCTTTGTAGAGGCATATTTGGCACTGCTTCTTTGATTACAGCAACAATAACGTCACCAATATAAGCATATCGGCGATTGCTGGCTCCTATGATTCGAATACACATTAATTCTCTAGCCCCGCTGTTGTCCGCTACATTTAAATAGGTCTGAGGTTGAATCATATTATTATTTTTTTATCTTTTTTTTCTTTCAATGCAAAGGGCGAAGAAAAAAAATAAGAAATATTGTTTGTCCATAAATAAATAAACTGCGGTTTTTTCACCACAAAGGCCCCTTTACTTTCGTTCCACATCCCTATCCCGAAATAACGAATTGAGTTCGTATAGGCATTTTGGACGCAGCTATAGAAATAGCTTCTCTAGCTACAATTTCTGATACTCCACCCATTTCATAAAGTATTCGACCCGGTTTAACGACGGATACCCAATATTCGGGGGATCCTTTCCCCGAACCCATACGTGTTTCGGTAGGCCTTACTGTAACAGGTTTGTCTGGAAATATACGTACCCATATTTTTCCACCACGACGCGCATATCGTGTCATGGCTCGTCGCCCCGCTTCTATTTGTCTAGATGTGATCCAAGCGGGTTCAAGTGCCTGAAGGGCGTATCCGCCGAAACAAATTTGATTGCCGCGATAAGATATTCCCTTCATTCTTCCTCTATGTTGTTTACGAAATCTGGTTCTTTTGGGGTTATAGTTGATGGTTGTTTCTCAATGCCATCTCTACTGCAGAACCGGACATGAGAGTTTCTTCTCATCCAGCTCCTCGCGAATGAAACGATTCAATATTCAATAATATTACAGATATATATATAAATAAATATATATAACGTAATTGTCTTTTATAATTAATGAATCTTCATTTTTACCTTTATTGAATCGCCCAAAACTTAGCAACCCAATAAGGCTTTCGCGGGCGAATATTTGCTCTTTCAACATCCCTTTCATTCGTAGTAGCATCCCACGACCTATCAGAATAAGTGAATTGGTTCTTGGCTCGTTCCGCCATCCCACCCAATGAATCATTAGGATTCGTTTTCAAGGGAATCTTCCGCAGTCACAGGTTCTGTCGTTCCCATCGCTTCTCGATTAATGGCTAGGCCCGAACTCTGCAATGGAGCTCCTAATAAAATTTGTTCCTGAATCAATCTTCTCAGTCTTTATTGACTCGATGCTCTTTATTATTTTTATTTTTCTTAGGAATTGGATTCATCTATAATTGGAGTAGATAAGTTCCTTATTGAAATAGGATAAGGAAAAAACCCCTCCCCAAGCCGTGCCTGCATTTTTAATTGCAATGGACGAATCAAATATAGTATATATTAATGCTTTATTACTTAATGCTTTATGCTTTATTACACTGCCTTTTTTTATGAGATAGTTCATAGACCATACATATTGGAATAATATATCATTGCTATTCTTTTTCTTTCTTTCTCTCACCCTTCCATCTATCCATATCCCTTTGTTTTTTCTTTCACAACCTTAATAATCTGATTTATTTTTCTTTTATGTAAAAAAGATTTCAGTTGCTACAACAATATGATCGATACATCATATCATATAGTGACTGGTTCTTTGGATCCAGATAATACGAAGCAATGAGCTGGTTATTAGTTATATAGTTATTAGTTCATACTGGGGGATAGTCCCTTGTTTTTTAATCCTAACCCTAAATAAAAAACCAACGAGTCACACACTAAGCATAGCAATTAGATGGAGTCAATCAAATTGTTATTAAACCCTATAGAATTAAGAGAATTAAGAATTAGAAAAATTATAATTTGTTTTGATTGAACGGAAAAAAATAAAATAAATGAGTTTGTGATTTTTTATTCAATTGCCGGATGGATGAAATAGAAAGACAACCAAAGGACCATTATTCCTCGCCTGCAAATATCCAAATTTTTATTCCTAATGCCCCGTAGATAGTTCGAACTGTATAGGAACAATAATCAATTTTAGCTCGAATGGTTTGTAGGGGAACCCTACCTTCTCTGATCCATTCGACACGTGCAATTTCTTTTCCATCGATACGCCCTGAAATTTGGACTTGAATTCCTTTTGTATCTGCTTGTTCAGTTAATTCAATAGCTTTTTTCATTGCCTTTCGGAATGAAACTCTATTCTTTAATTGTCCGGCTATAAATTCTGCAAGAATATTAGGTTGTCCATAAGGTTTTGCAACTCTTGTGATAGCAATGTTAAGTTTTCGGTTCACAGAATTAAATTCTTTTTGTACATTTCTCTGTAATTCTTCGATTCCTCGTGGGCTGCCCTCTATTAACAATTTTGGGAATCCCATATATATTATGACCTGGATCAGATCTATTCTTTTTTGAATCTTTATGCGTGCAATTCCCTCGACACCAGAGGATATTTTCATATTTTTTTGTACATAATTCTTGATACAATCCTGTATTTTTTTATCTTCCTGGAGACCTTCGGAATAACTTTTTGGTTGTGCAAACCAAACAGAATGATGACTTTGGGTTGTACCAAGTCTGAAACCGAGTGGATTTATTTTTTGTCCCATAACACCTCGCTGTCTCTATAAGGCCATATCATTTCTCTATTAGTCCATGTCATTCTGTTCCGATATAGCATATGATCCATCATATATAGATACCTCTCTCTGACATCTGTATACTTATCTTTATATATCCATCCATATTTTCTTAACCATATGAAATAGTTTTTATCTTTAGATATATCTTGCAATACAATAGTTATATGACAGCTGGGTCTTTTTATCGGATAACTACGCCCTCTAGCTCTGGGTTTTAACTTTTTCATGATAGTACCCTCATTAACTTCGGCTTGACTAATGATTAAAGCCGTTTCGTTGAAACCCATATTGTGACTAGCATTTGCTGCCGCAGAATAAACTAATTTTAAAATCGGATAGCATGCTCGATAAGGCATGAGTTCTAATATCATAAGTGTTTCCTCGTAGGTACGCCCACGAATCTGATCAATTACTCTTCGCGCTTTATGAGCAGACATACGTATATGTTGACCTAAAGCGTATACTTCTACATCCGGGTCACTCTTTATCATAAGGTTCACCTCCCACCAATAAACGACGAGCACCCATATTCACTTTATTAATTAACGACGAGATTTATTATCGTTTCTCGCATGCCCCCGGAAATTCAGAGTAGGTGCAAATTCTCCCAATTTGTGACCTACCATACGATCCGTTATATAAATAGGCAAATGTTCCTTTCCATTATGAATAGCAATTGTATGGCCGATCATTGTGGGTATAATGGTAGATGCCCGGGACCAAGTTACGATTGTATCTTTTTCTGCCCTCATGTTGAGCTTTGCAATTTTTCCCAATAAATGATTAGCTACAAAAGGATTTTTTTTTAGTGAACGTGTCACAGCTAATTACTCCTATCTTTTTCTTTTTTTTTTTTTGTAAAGACGAGGAAACATATTCTATTTTCAATATTCTCCTATTTACTACGGCGACGAAGAATCAAACTATCACTATATTTATTCCTTTTTCTACTTCTTCTTCCAAGCGCAGGATAACCCCAAGGGGTTGTGGGTTTTTTTCTACCAATTGGGGCCCTCCCTTCACCACCCCCATGGGGATGGTCTACAGGGTTCATAACGACTCCTCTTACTACAGGACGCTTACCTAACCAACGCTTAGATCCGGCTCTACCCAAACTTTTCTGGTTCACCCCAACATTACCCACTTGTCCGACTGTTGCTGAGCAGTTTTTGGATATCAAACGGACCTCCCCAGATGGTAATTTTAATGTGGCCGATTTACCCTCTTTTGCAATCAGTTTCGCTACAGCACCCGCTGCTCTCGCTAATTGTCCACCCTTTCCAAGTGTGATTTCTATGTTATGTATGGCCGTGCCTAAGGGCATATCGGTTGAAGTAGATTCTTCTTTTTGATCAATCAAAACCCCTTCCCAAACTGTACAAGCTTCTTCCAAAGCATACGGCTTTCTGGATGTATATGATATCTAGACAGATGGATCTCATATGAATCGTATGATGAAGTACCACATGAGTGGATATATAGGAATCCAAATCTGCCGAATCACTCATGTTATGATCTTCTACATCCTAGGTCTCTCCGTTCCTTCATCTGGCTTATGTTCTTCATGTAGCATTCAGACCGAATGACTCTATGAAATTACGTCGATACTTCCACATATTACGGGTAACGTAGGAGACATATCTATTTTTCCCCGGGGGTAGAATTACCACTGCTTAGCTTTCAATTCGCCTCTGACCATCAAATGAAATGTGAATAACCCGTCCTCCTCTCTTTGAAACAAGGGGTGCTTCCGGCTCTGTCGGTGCTTCAAACAATTTTGTCTTCTCCATATTACTATATCTCTAGAGTCAATAATTTTATATGAGGAACTACTGAACTCAATCACTTGCTGCCGTTACTCTTCAGTTTTCTGTTGAGGTCTATCCCGTAGAGGTACTCAAATTGGATCAGTGATCGATTTCTAGGTTTCGTTGTAAACCTAATTGGTTACTTCCAATTACGTAAATCAATGGTTCAAACCGCACTCAAAGGTAGGGCATTTCCCATTGAGATAGGAACTTCTGTACCAGAAACAATGGTATCTCCAATTATAGCCCCTCTGGGATGTAAAATATATCTCTTCTCACCATCCCCATAGTGTATGAGACAAATATATGCATTTCGATTAGGGTCATATTCTATGGTTACGATTCTACCAGATATGTCTTTTTCATTCCGTCGAAAATCGATTTTACGGTATAGACGCTTATGACCTCCCCCTCTATGCCTTGCGGTAATGATTCCTCTGGCATTACGACCTTTACCACAACGACGCTGTCCATAGATCAAATTATTTCGTGGATTGGATTTCACTTGACTGCCGACGGCTCCATTGCGTGTGCTCGGGGTAGAAGTTTTGTATAAATGTATCGCCGTGTTATTAAGTATTTTGATTTAAGTTCTTTTCTTTCTAAGAGGTGGAATAGAATAACCCGGTTGAAGCGTAATGATCATACGTCTGTAATGCATTGTATGTCCCATAATGGGTCCCATTCTTCTACCCTTTCCTGGGAGTCGATGACTATTCATAGCTATTACCTTGACACCAAAGAAGAGTTCGACCCAATGCTTTATTTCTGTCCTAGTTGATCCTGATTCGACATTAGAAGTATATTGATTGTTCCCCAATAACCGAATACTTTTGTCTGTAAATACTGCATATTTGATTCCATCCATAAATCCATTTTCTTCCCTATGAGTTCCAGTATCGATAAGAATTCTATTTCTTACTGTTCATATGTTATGGTATGAATATACCATACCAATTCGTTATGTATGGATGATGAGATTTCATTGATACAGAGCCAATTCCAATAGACGTATTGAACGTTCCCGTTGGCGTGCATCCAGCAGGAATTGAACCTACGAATTTGCCAATTATGAGTTGGGCGCTTTAACCATTCAGCCATGGATGCGTAACGGGGATCGTCGTACATCGTGAATAACCAAATTCCAATTGAAATGAAATCCTTAGGAGGAATCAATGAAGCAGGAAGCAGTGAAACGACATCCATTAAAATCCTGGATCTTCGAATTGAGAGAGATATTGAGAGGGATCAAGAATTCTCACTATTTCTTAGATTCGTGGACCAAATTCGATTCCGTGGGATCTTTCACTCACATTTTTTTCCACCAAGAACGTTTTATGAAACTCTTTGACCCCCGAATTTGGAGTATCCTACTTTCACGCGATTCACAGGGTTCAACAAGCAATCGATATTTCACGATCAAAAGTGTAGTACTGCTTGCAGTAGCGGTCCTTATATATCGTATTAACAATCGAAATATGGTCGAAAGAAAAAATCTCTCTTTGATGGGGCTTCTTCCTATACCTATGAATTCCATTGGACCCAGAAATGATACATTGGAAGAATCTTTTGGGTCTTCCAATATCAATAGGTTGATTGTTTCGCTCCTGTATCTTCCAAAAGGGAAAAAGATCTCTGAGAGTTGTTTCATGGATCCGAAAGAGAGTACTTGGGTTCTCCCAATAACTAAAAAGTGTATCATGCCTGAATCTAACTGGGGTTCGCGGTGGTGGAGGAACCGGATCGGAAAAAAGAGGGATTATAGTTGTAAGATATCTAATGAAACCGTAGCTGGAATTGAGATCTCATTCAAAGAGAAAGATATCAAATATCTGGAGTCTCCTTTTGTATCCTATACGGATGATCCGATCCGCAAGGACCATGATTGGGAATTGTTTGATCGTCTTTCTCCGAGGAAGAAGCGAAACATAATTAACTTGAATTCGGGACAGCTATTCGAAATCTTAGTGAAACACCGGATTTGTTATCTCATGTCTGCTTTTTGTGAAAAAAGACCAATTGAAGTGGAGGGTTTCTTCAAACAACAAGGAGCTGGGTCAACTATTCAATCAAATGATATTGAGCATGTTTCCCATCTCCTCTCGAGAAACAAGTGGGGTATTTCTTTGCAAAATTGTGCTCAATTTCATATGTGGCAATTCCGCCAAGACCTCTTCATTAGTTGGGGGAAGAATCCGCACGAATCGGATTTTTTGAGGAACGTATCGAGAGAGAATTGGATTTGGTTATACAATGTGTGGTTGGTAAACAAGGATCGATTTTTTAGCAAGGTACGGAATGTATCGTCAAATATGCAATATGATTCCACAAGATCTATTTTCGTTCAAGTAACGGATTCTAGCCAATTGAAAGGATCTTCTGATCAACCCAGAGATCATTTTGATTCCATTAGTAATGAGGATTCGGAATATCACACATTGATCAATCAAAGAGAGATTCAACAACTAAAAGAAAGATCGATTCTTTGGGATCCTTCCTTTCTTCAAACGGAACGAACAGAGATAGAATCAGACCGATTCCC